TTTTTTTTTTTTGAATTTTCAATTTTAAGAGGAATTGGTTATTCGTAGAGTAAAAAGTAGAGTAAGAAGTAAGAGGAGTAGATAGTATTGATAAAAGAAGAAAAAGAACAAGGAAGAAAATAGAATTCGAAAGGTTATTAACTGGGAGGGGTTTTTAGGATATGAAAAGAAAATTTCTAATAAATATGAAAAAAAAAGTGTAGAACTTAGAAAAGAAAGGAAAAAGTTATAGCAATTACTAGTCTCAGAATCTAGTTGAATAAAAAGAAAGATTTGATTTTCGGGAGGGATCTGATCGTGGGATACCTTTTCCTTTAATTACTTTAAAAAAATTTACCCTTATTTATTATTTTAATATTAGTTTATAAAGAGTTGTATAATGAATTCCTTGATTCGGAATGGGTAGAGGTTACAAATGATTAATTGATTTCTTTTTCTATCTCCCTTACTCTTTCTTTTTGTTAATACCGTCTATAATGTAATAATTGATGAATTAACAACTGTCAATTGAACTTCTACTTTCATTTCAATTGGTATTTTTGCTTATCTTCATATATATTCCTATTTCAAAACTTGAAACTTAGGGAAGTGCTTTAGAAACATATGTATAGAAAGAACATATTTCATTTAGCTCCTTCATCTTTATGCTTACTATAACTAGTTATTTCGGTTTTCTACTAGCAGCGTTAACGATAACCTCAGCTCTATTTATTGGTCTGACCAAGATACGATTTATTTGAAATTAATTGCATGAACACAACTCATAAAAGAAATTCTTTTGTGGTATTCATATATTCTATAGTTCCTTAACACATTAATTTCCAATTAGCAGTCATTGAGATTCATGGGCAATGCAGATTAATCTTTAGGGATAGATATTACCTCTCTTTTTCCCCTTCAAACAAACAAATTGAAATGATTGAAGTTTTTCTATTTGGAATTGTCTTAGGTCTAATTCCTATTACTTTAGCTGGATTATTTGTAACTGCATATTTACAATACAGACGTGGTGATCAGTTGGACCTTTGATTAATTAACATCTTTTGTTTGATTGACCCCCTCTTTTCATTCCCAGGAGGTCAAATTCAGATTAATGTTCAATTATCTGAGTGTAATTTTCGGTTTAACCTAACCAAGACCCGAATCACGCTCTGTAGGATTTGAACCTACGACATCGGGTTTTGGAGACCCACGTTCTACCGAACTGAACTAAGAGCGCTTTCTTATCCCATAAGTTCTTATCCCATAAGTAGGGATGACAGGATTTGAACCCGTGACATTTTGTACCCAAAACAAACGCGCTACCAAGCTGCGCTACATCCCTTTCAATTGGTCTACAGTGTCATTGTAGAGAATTCCCGTCTTGTTTTCCAAATCCTTAGTTTTTCATTGATATACACAAGTTATTTTTCTATTTCTTTTTTTGGTCTCATATATAGCATATTATATAGCATATAATAATAGAAGTCTTATATACATATGTATGAAAACCCTCGTAAAAAAGAACTAAAAAAAATAACTCTTTTTTTTTTGGAAATGCTCGGACGGAAAGGGACGTATTTTTCGGTTTTCAGAAAAGTCAAATCGTATCTACTGAAATTACAATTTGAATTAGGAATTCCGTGTACAAATACAAAAATACAAGCAGTCCTTAACTACTTAGATACATCAAGTACTTCGATATCCATCTGATCATATATGTATGTATTAACAATAAACAATAAAGAAGGAGGATTTTAAATGCGAGATCTAAAAACATATCTTTCCGTGGCACCGGTACTAAGTACTCTATGGTTTGGGGCTTTAGCTGGTGTATTGATAGAGATTAATCGTTTATTCCCGGATGCGTTGACATTTCCTTTTTTTTCATTCTAGGTATTGCCATGGGAAGGGGTGAAGAAGATTAGAGATAGAATCAAAAGATCTCTGACTAATCCCTCCCCCTCTTTTCTTTTTTATAAAAAATCGAATTAGATATAATTTCTAATTATCAGTAGAATAAAGAAATGAGGAAAGAGAAATAAAAAGTAGATTCAACTTCGGCGAAATTTGGGTTCATCCTCCAATATTATTTCTAAATAATATATTCTATTGAGAACGGAACTGGAAATGTGTCTAGGAATCGAGTCTAGGACAAGAATATCATACAAGATATTTCAATGAAATAGTATAGTATACTTCAAATCGCGAATTCTATTCGAAAACGAAATGAAATGAAATATAGTTAGAAATTCTTTTAGTATTACTTTACTTACTATATTGTGTTGTGATTGCAACGAAATCTTTCCGAATTTCGAGTTAGCAACTTTTATTTTCTTTTTTTTTTTCGCTTTAGTCGGAAATAGAAGAGTTCGTTGAATCAAAAACTCAAAGGAGGTTCATGGCCAAGGGTAAAGATGTACGAGCAAGGATTATTTTAGAATGTACCAATTGTAGTCGAAATGGTCTTAATAAAGAATCAACGGGGATTTCCAGATATATTACGCAAAAGAATCGACACAATACGCCTAGTCGATTGGAATTGAGAAAATTTTGTCCCTATTGTTACAAACATACGATTCACGGGGAAATAAAGAAATAGATCGAATCAAGTGTCTGTGTGTCACTCTTACAAGGAACATGAAAAAGGACATAGAAAAGGAATATTCTATCTAGAATAATATAGTATAGATTTTTCGAAATTATAAACAAACAACTTAACTGAATAGAAAATTGAATATAAGAAAAAAACCAACTCAACTCCTTTACTTATACTTATAAATTTCATCTTTACTTATAATATAAATTAAATCATTTTTTTGGATCCGATCAAAATATTATTTTCGGAATCGGAATAAGGAATAAAAAAACCATGGATAAATCCAAACGACTCTTTCTTAAATCTAAGCGATCTTTTCGTAGGCGTTTGCCCCCGATTCACTCGGGGGATCGAATTGATTATAGAAACATGAGTTTAATTAGTCGATTTATTAGTGAACAGGGAAAAATATTACCTCGACGGGTAAATAGATTGACCTTAAAACAACAACGGTTAATTACTATTGCTATAAAACAAGCTCGTATTTTATCTTTGTTACCTTTTCTTAATAATGAGAAACAATTTGAAAGAAGCGAGTCGACCTACAAAACTACAGGTCTTAGAACTAGAAGTAACTAAAAAAATAGACTAGACTTACTCCGGAATTGAAACAAAATTCCTATTTGAACCCAAATTGATATTGTGTTTGAAAAATTTGAGAACGAGAATAAAACGCAGATTTTTTTGTTGTATCGTAAGAAAGAACCAAGCATCGGGTAAGACAAAATCCTTTTTTTATTGGACTTGTTTTCTCATTTGAGTTTGAGCGACTTTATCCTATTCTCTTTCTCTTTCATTTTCTCTTGATCATACTAATTTCTACTCTACCTTCCCGGAGTTCATTCTCCACAGCGAACTCCGTTTTCAATATTCTGGCAGAGTCCTTATCTAATTTTCTTATTTTATGATCTCATTCGAAATCATATAAAGACAATTCCTATTTAATATAGCTATTTGCGCAAGTATTTTACGATTAAGAAGCAACTGTTTCTTGTACAGATTGTGTATAAATATACTATAACTATAAGTTACCCCGTTCTCGCGAATTACTGCATTTATCCGAGTTATCCACAAACGACGAAAATCTCTTTTTTGCCTATCTCTATCTCGATGAGATGAAACCAAAGCTCTTATTTTCTGTTGAATAATGGTTCGAGTAAGTCTTGAACGAGCCCCCCGAAAGCTTGATGCAAATAAACGAAATTTTGTTCTACGTCTCCGAGCTATATATCCTCGTATAATTCTGGTCATTGAATATAAATGAAACTTTAATGAATAACTAATTGATTTCCTTTGTTATTGATTTCCTTTGTTTTAGTTATTCTTTTCCTCTTCCCTAGTTGATTAATAACAAAACGGATTCTTCCAATGTATAAAATAAAAATTCCAATGGCTTTTGCTACTATAACCTTCCCGACCACAATTTTTTTTTATAGACATTTTACCTCGAAACGAACTAAGAAATTGTATTGACACTTTAGGTATCAAAAAAAAAAAGAAAATAAAGAAATAGTGGATTGCATCGTTTCTATGGTTACGCTTTAAACGGTGAGGTCTTCTCTATACACCGGAGCCCTTTACTTCATTTAATCAAGGTTATTGGTAAATTAACTTGTACAGTTCATATTCTTTTGGCTCTACTCATAAATTATCTAGTAATAGGTCTTTCACAACGAGATCTACCTATACAGTAACGGTATTTAATTATGAAGATTAGCTGGGTAGCTGACCCTCTTAGTCCGTTTTTGCAAGAGTAGAAGCATAAGATTTCATCTTTGGAAATCGAATTTCCCCTGCTTAATGAATAACCCCTTGTTACTAATGAGTAATTTTTTCTCATCTTCAATTCCAAATTAATTGAAGTGATTGGATTTGCACCAATGGAAACCATAAATTTCATACACAACACAATAGAAGGATAGAATAGATCTTTTTTCTCTTTTTCATGGGTACTACTGATCATTGATACTGGAAAATGAGTTTCCTTTATTTATTTTGTTCCAGTGGTGATCTGAACGAGTCGCACATACACCCTAGTACATGTTCCTCGGCGCTGAGGACATCCCCCAAGAGCGGGGGATTTCGTGACATTTCTGATTGGCTGTCTTGTGTTTCTAATAAGTTGTTTAATAGTCGGCATGCAGAATTGTATACATACTGAATAGGCTGGTTTAGATCGATCCTAACCGAAGTGATTATGAATTACTTCTTTCTGTATTTTATTTAAGTTTAAGAATAAATGAATAAAATATTATGTATTATGAAACCCGATACTAAGAAGATAAAATCTCAAGTTGCGTATTTGCATATGATCGCTGCTATTTTTATTCAATCGCTACAAGATCAACAATTCCATGAGCTTGGGCTTCTGTTGCTGACATAAAAACATCCCTTTCCATATCTTCGGATACAACCCATAAGG